AATATATAATATATGGATGCTACTGAAGACCCAAACAAAACCCATTTTATTTTTTCTTTCTAAATAAAGGATGAAATCATTCCAATGTATTCAAAAATGAAAACTTGTTCTTCGGTAAATCAATTGCGAAACGCTTTTGGAGAATATCTAATATCTGTTTTACATCTTCTATACGAAAATGATCCATTTTCATAAGATCTTCTTGACTCTTATTCAAAAGGTCTAATAATGTATATATATTAGACCTTTTGAGACAATTATAGATCCTGGGAGACAATTCTGATTGGTCAATAAAAATACATTTCAATGCTATTTCTTTTTTTCTTTTGCTTAGTTTATCCAATTTATTCTTAAAGGTAAAAAAGGGTATAGTAACTCTGTTTTGATTGTCCTCTAAATTTGTGTCACGTTCTTCCGCATGTAGAAAGGGTATAAATAAATCAATCAAATTACGGGAGGCCTCGTGAAGTGCTTCTTTAGGAGTTAAACTTCCATTCGTCCATATTTCTAGAAAAAGTATTTCTTGTTTTTCATTTCCATTTCCATAAGAATGAATACTATGATTCGCATTTCGAACAGGCATGAATACAGCATCTATAGTGAAACTTCCATCTTGTGCATTATTTGGTGTTTTCATACGATATCCACGATTCCTCTCGATTTGTAGTCCAATACACAAATCAATTGGTTCCGTTAGGCTAGCTATATGCTGTGTAGTATCAACAATTTCCACAGAAGGCGGTGAGATGATGTCTTGAGCAGTTACGTATCCAGGACCCCTGATGCAAATGGATGCGTTGCGAGTTCCATACAGATTACTTCTTAATACAATTTCTTTTAAATTCATTAAAATTTCATGTACGGATTCGTCAATACCTACTATAGTAGAATACTCATGTGGTATTTTTTCAGATTTTGCACGTGTGATACATGTTCCTTCTATTTCTCCAAGCAAAGCCCTTCGCATCGCGATGCCTATTGTATCGGCTTGACCTTTCATAAGCGGAGACAGAATAAAACGGCCATAATAAAGACGCTTACTGTCCACTCTAGATTCAACACACTTCCACTGTAGTGTCCGAGTAGATACTGCTACTTCCTCTCGAAGCATAGTAATTTTTTTTGATCAGATTATTGAATCATTTATTTCTCTTGAAATCTGTTCCCGTCTTATTTCTACACACGTCTTTTTTTAGGAGGTCTACATCCATTATGCGGCATAGGGGTTACATCCCGTACGAAACTTAATAGTATACCACTTCTACGAATGGCTCGTAATGCTGCATCTCTGCCGAGACCAGGACCCTTTATCATGACTTCTGCTCGTTGCATACCCTGATCGACCACTGTACGAATAGCGTTTCCTGCTGCGGTTTGGGCAGCAAACGGTGTCCCTCTTCTTGTGCCCCTGAATCCACAAGTACCGGCGGAGGACCAAGAAACCACCCGACCCCGTACATCTGTAACCGTTACAATGGTATTGTTGAAACTTGCTTGAACATGAATAACTCCTTTTGGTATTCTACGTCCATTCTTACGTGAACTAATACGTCCATTCCTACGCGAACCAACTCTTGGTATAGATTTTGCCATCTTTTATCATCTCATCAATATGAGTCAGAGATATACGGATATATCCATTTCAGGTTAAAACAGATCCTTCATTTTATTTGTACATTGGGTCCTTTTTTGAAGGATTACCCTTGTCTCTGTTTATGTCTCGGGTTGGAACAAATTACTATAATTCGTCCCCGCCGGCGAATCAGTCGACATTTTTCACAAATTTTACGAACAGAAGCCCTTATTTTCATATTTGTCATTCCTTATCTTAATTCCGAATATATTCCTTGGAAGAAAATAAGTCTCTTGGAATTTGGAACCTCAAGTTGTATCCCCACGAAAATAATGTCGAAAAATATACACCTAATCGTTCGAATCTTTATTGCGGAGTCTATAAATTATACGTCCCCTTGTTGAATCATAACGACTTACTTCGATTTTTACTTTATCTCCTGGTAGTATCCGTATAAAACTACGTCGGATCCTTCCTGAAACATAACCTAGAATAAGATCTTCATTATCTAAGCGAACCCGGAACATGCCATTGGGAAGTGATTCAGTAATTAAACCTTCATGAATCCATTTTTGTTCTTTCATTTCAGGTAACCCCCTTGAAGTATCAACTAATGGAGGAGGAGTGATATTAGGCAACCAGTCCTTCCTCTTTTTCTTTTTTTCGCAATATAGGAAGTTACCAATTCAATTCAGATATCAGAAAGATCACCATATATAACACAAAATTTCTCCTCCAATTCCTTCTAGCCGAGCTTCTCGGTCTGTCATTATACCTCGAGAAGTAGAAAGAATAACAATCCCCATTCCTCCTAAAATCCTAGGAATTCGTTGAGAGTTGGAATAGATTCGTAGACCGGGCCGGCTGATACGTTTTAAAATAGTTCTATATGGGCCTTTCCTATTCCTTCTATGTCGAAGGGTTGAAACCAAGAAATTTTTGTTGCTTTCTCGATGTTTTCTCACGTTTTCGATAAAGCCTTCTCGTAGAAGTATTTTAACAATGTTTTCGGTAATATTAGTAGATGCTATTCGAACCGTTCCTTTTTTATCCATGTCAGCATTTCGTATAGAAGTTATTATGTCAGCAATTGTGTCCCTACTCATGATGAACTATAATTTTTTGTGCCTCCGAGTTTTAATATAATCAACATGCTCGTTATTTTTTTTTTTATTAATTATAAAGTTAAGGGATATACGTGATACATAATCTACTAAATTAATTTAATCCATTCCCGAGACCCTACTATATCATATCACGGGCTTGTCTATTAGTCTTTATTCTATATAGAATTTATAATACCTCAGGAGCTAATGAGACTATTTTAGTAAAATTCAACTGTCTCAATTCCCGAGCGATCGCACCAAAAACCCGAGTTCCTTTTGGATTTCCTTCTTGATCAATGACAACCGCGGCATTGTCGTCATATCGTATTATCATACCGTTGTCACGTTTAAGTTCTTTACATGTACGTACAATTACAGCTCTGATCACTTCTGATCTTTCTAGAGGCATATTTGGCACTGCTTCTTTTATTACAGCAACAATAACGTCACCAATATGAGCATATCGACGATTACTAGCTCCTATGATTCGAATACACATCAATTTTCGAGCCCCACTGTTGTCCGCTACATTTAAAAGGGTTTGAGGTTGAATCATATCATTATTTTTTATCGTTTCTTTCAATGCAAAGAAAGAGCAAAAAAAGAAGAAATATTTTTTGTCCAGAAAAAAAGGCCTGCGGTTCTTTGTTTTTTCATCACAAAGACTCCTTTCCTTTGGTTGCACATCCCTATTCTGCAATAAGAAATTGAGTTCGTATAGGCATTTTGGACGCAGCGATTAAAATAGCTTCTCTGGCTACAATTTCTGATACTCCACCCATTTCATAAAGTATTCGACCTGGTTTAACGACAGATACCCAATATTCGGGAGATCCCTTCCCCGAACCCATACGCGTTTCTGTAGGTCTTAATGTAACAGGTTTGTCTGGAAATATACGTACCCATATTTTTCCACCACGACGCGCATATCGTGTCATTGCTCGTCGCCCTGCTTCTATTTGTCTAGATGTGATCCAGGCGGGTTCAAGTGCCTGAAGAGCATATCTGCCGAAACTAATACGATTGCCTCGGTAAGATATTCCCTTCATTCTTCCTCTATGTTGTTTACGGAATTTGGTTCTTTTGGGGTTATAGTTGATGGTTGTTTCTTATTCTCAATTCCATCTCTACTGCAGAACTGGACATGAGAGTTTCTTCTCATCCAGCTCCTCGCGAATGAAATGATTCCATAATATTACGAATATGTATTGAATTTATAATAGACTGAATCATAGGATTTTTTGAGATCTAATCTGTCACGTAAAAATTTATATATCTTGGGTTCTATATACAACTGGAAATATACCTCTATAGAATTTTTATTTTGACCTTTATTGAATCCCAAAAACTTAGCAATCCAATAGGGCCTTCGCGGGCGAATATTGACTCTTTCAATATCTGTTTAATTCGTAGGGTCAGTCCTTGACCTCTCAGAATAAATGAATAGGTTCCTGGTTCTTTCCGCCATCCCACCTAATGAATCATTAGGATTCATTTTCAATGGAATCTTCTGCAGTCATAGGTTCCGTCGTTCCCATCACTTCTTGATTAATGGCTAGGCCTGAACTCTGCAACGGAGCTCCTAATTCAATTTGTTGTTCCTGAGTCAATCTACTCAGTCTTTATTGACTCGAAGCTCTCCTTTTTTTATTTATTTTTCCTATGAACCGGAGTAATTTAATGATTAAATTATTATGGTTATGACCGAATCCATATTGATGCTTTATTACACTGCCTTTGTATGAGATGATTCATAGACCATACATATTGGAATCATATATCATTGATATTCTCCTTCTCTCTTTCTCTCCCCCTTCCATTTATCCACATCCTTTTTTTTGTTTCACATCACAATCCACGATCAGATTGGTTTTTCTTTTATGTATATGTAATATTAAAAAGATTTCAGTTGCTACAACGCTATGATCAATACATCATATAGTGACTTTTCTTTGGATCCCGATAATACGAAGCAATGAGCTGGTTATTAGTTACATAGTTCTTAGTTCAGACTAGGGGACTATCCTTTACCTTTTTTAATCCTAATCTAAACTAAAAAAACCGACGAGTCACACACTAAGCATAGCAATTATACCAAAGGTCAATCTTATTTTTATTTAACCCTATAGAATTAGAAGATTTTAAATTAATCATTTTTTATTAAACGGAAAAATAATGAAAGGTTTTTTTGTCCATTGCTAGATAGAAAAGTAAAAGAATAAATCTTTGATTATTTCTCGTCTGTAAATATCCAAATTTTTATGCCTAATACTCCATAAATAGTCCGAACTGTATACGAACAATAATCAATTTTAGCTCGAATGGTTTGTAGGGGAACCCTACCTTCTCTGATCCATTCGACACGTGCAATTTCTTTTCCGTCGATACGTCCTGCAATTTGTACTTGAATTCCTTTTGTATCTGCTTGCTCAGTTAATTCAATAGCTTTTTTCATTGCCTTTCGAAATGAAACTCTATTTTTTAATTGTCCAGCTATAAATTCTGCAAGAATATTTGGGTCTCCATAAGGTTTTGCAATTCTTGTAATAGCAATGTTGAGTTTTCGGTTCACAGAATTAAAACCTTTTTGGACATTGATCTGTAATTCTTCAATTCCTCTCGGTTTACCCTCTATTAACCATTTTGGAAATCCCATATAGATTATGACCTGGACCAGGTCGATTCTTTTTTGAATCTCTATACGCGCAATTCCCTCTACACCCGAAGATATTTTAATATTTTTTTGTACATAATTCTTGATACAATCCCTTATTTTTTTATCTTCCTGTAGACCCTCAGAATAACTTTTTGGTTGTGCAAACCAAAGGGAATGGTGCTTTTGGGTTGTACCAAGTCTGAAACCAAGTGGATTTATTTTTTGTCCCATACACCCTCGCTTTCTTCATTATCATTAGCATTAGCCCATTTTAGTCTTTCGTGTTCTACCATACATAGATACCTCTCTCTAACATCTGTATATTTATCTATATATACATATCCAATTTTTCTTAACCATATGAAATAGTCTTGATCTTTAGAGATATCTTTCAATACAATAGTTATATGACAGGTGGGTCTTTTGATCGGATAACTACGTCCTCGAGCTCGAGGCTTTAACTTTTTCACGATAGTACCCTCGTTGACTTCGGCTTGACTAATGATTAAATCTGTTTCCTTGAAACCCATATTGTGACTAGCATTTGCTGCTGCCGAATAAACCAATTTAAAAATAGGATAACATGCTCGATAAGGCATGAGTTCTAGTATCATAAGTGTTTCCTCATAGGAACGGCCACGAATCTGATCGATCACTCTTCGTGCTTTGTGAGCAGACATACATATATGTTGACCTAAAGCGGATACTTCCACATCTGGGTCCCTCTTTATCATAAGGTTAACCTCCCACCAATGAACGACGAGCACCCATATTCACTTTATTATTATTAACATTAACGACGAGATTTATTATCGCTTCTCGCATGTCCCCGGAAATTTAGAGTAGGTGCAAATTCTCCCAATTTGTGACCCACCATACGATCCGTTATATAAATAGGCAAATGCTCTTTTCCGTTATGAATAGCAATTGTATGGCCAATCATTGTGGGTATAATGGTAGATGCCCGGGACCAAGTTACTATTATTTCTTTTTCCCCCCTTATGTTGAGCTTTTCTATTTTTCCTAATAAATGATTAGCAACAAAAGGATTTTTTTTTAGTGAACGTGTCACAGCTAATTACTCCTATCTTTTTTTCTTTTGTAAAGACGAAGAAACATATTCTCTATTTTTTTTATCTCCTATTTAGTACGTCGACGCAGAATCAAACTATCACTATATTTATTCCTTTTTCTACTTCTTCTTCCAAGCGCAGGATAACCCCAAGGGGTTGTGGGGTGTTTTCTACCAATTGGGGCCCTTCCTTCACCACCCCCATGGGGATGGTCTACAGGGTTCATAACTACCCCTCTTACTACAGGACGCTTACCTAGCCAACGCTTAGATCCGGCTCTACCCAAGCTTTTCTGGTTCACCCCAACATTACCCACTTGTCCGACTGTTGCTGAGCAGTTTTTGGATATCAAACGGACCTCCCCAGACGGTAATTTTAATGTGGCCGATTTACCCTCTTTTGCAATCAGTTTCGCTACAGCACCCGCAGCTCTAGCTAATTGTCCACCCTTTCCAAGTGTGATTTCTATGTTATGTATGGCCGTGCCTAAGGGCATATCGGTTGAAGTAGATTCTTCTTTTTGATCAATCAAAACCCCTTCCCAAACTGTACAAGCTTCTTCCAAAGCATACGGCTTTCTGGATGTATATAATGATATCTAGACAGATGGATCTTATATGAATCATATGATGAAGTACCACATGAGTGGATATATAGGAATCCAAATCTGCCGAATCACTCATGTTATGATCTTCTACATCCTAGGTCTCCCCGTTCCATCATCTGGCTTATGTTCTTCATGTAGCATTCAGACCGAATGACTCTATGAAATTACGTCGATACTTCCACATATTACGGGTAACGTAGGAGACATCTCTATTTTATTTTTCCCCGGGGGTAGAATTACCACTGCTTAGCTTTCAATTCGCCTCTGACCATCAAATGAAATGTGAATAACCCGTCCTCCTCTCTTTGAAACAAGGGGCGCTTCCGGTTCTGTCGGTGCTTCAAACAATTTTGTCTTCTCCATATTACCATATCTCTAGAGTCAATAATTTTATATGAGGAACTACTGAACTCAATCACTTGCTGCCGTTACTCTTCAGTTTTCTGTTGAGGTCTATCCCGTAGAGGTACTCAAATTGGATCAGTGATTGATTTCTAGGTTTCGTCGTAAACCTAATTGGTTACTTCCAATTACGTAAATCAATGGTTCAAACCGCACTCAAAGGTAGGGCATTTCCCATTGAGATAGGAACTTCTGTACCAGAAACAATGGTATCTCCAATTATAGCCCCTCTGGGATGTAAAATATATCTCTTCTCACCATCCCCATAGTGTATGAGACAAATGTATGCATTTCGGTTGGGGTCGTATTCTATGGTTACGATTCTACCAGATATGTCTTTTTCATTCCGTCGAAAATCGATTTTACGGTATAGACGCTTATGACCTCCCCCTCTATGCCTTGCGGTAATGATGCCTCTGGCATTACGACCTTTACCACAATGACGCTGTCCAGAGATCAAATTATTTCGTGAATTGGATTTCACTTGACTGTCTACGGCCCCATTGCGTGTGCTCGGAGTAGAAGTTTTGTATAAATGTATCGCCGTGTTATTAAGTATTTTTTTGTTTAAGTTCTTTTCTTTCTAAGAGGTGGAATAGAATAACCCGGTTGAAGCGTAATGATCATACGTTTGTAATGCATTGTATGTCCCATAGGTCCCATTCTTCTACCCTTTCCCGGGAGTCGATGACTATTCATAGCTATTACCTTGACACCAAAGAAGAGTTCGACCCAATGCTTTATTTCTGTCCTAGTTGATCCTGATTCGACATTAGAAGTATATTGATTGTTCCCCAATAACCGAATACTTTTGTCTGTAAATACTGCATATTTGATTCCATCCATAAATCCATTTTCTTCCCTATGAGTTCCAGTATTGATAAGAATTCTAGTTCTTACTGTTCATATGTTATGGTATGAATATACCATACCAATTCGTTATGTATGGATGATGAGATTCCATTGATACAGAGCCAATTCCAATAGACTTATTGAACGTTCCCATTGGCGTGCATCCAGCAGGAATTGAACCTACGAATTTGCCAATTATGAGTTGGGCGCTTTAACCATTCAGCCATGGATGCTTAACAGGGATCATCGTACATCGTGAATAACCAAATTCCAATTGAAATGAAATCTTTAGGAGGAATCAATGAAACAGGAATCAATGAAACGACATCAATTCAAATCCTGGATCTTCGAATTGAGAGAGATATTGAGAGAGATCAAGAATTCTCACTATTTCTTAGATTCATGGACCAAATTCGATTCAGTGGGATCTTTCACTCACATTTTTTTCCACCAAGAACGTTTTATGAAACTCTTTGACCCCCGAATTTGGAGTATCCTCCTTTCACGCGATTCACAGGGTTCAACAAGCAATCGATATTTCACGATCAAAGGGGTAGTACTGCTTGTAGTAGCGGTCCTTATATATCGTATTAACAATCGAAATATGGTCGAAAGAAAAAATCTCTATTTGATGGGGCTTCTTCCTATACCTATGAATTCCATTGGACCCAGAAATGATACATTGGAAGAATCTTTTTGGTCTTCCAATATTAATAGGTTGATTGTTTCGCTCCTCTATCTTCCAAAAGGGAAAAAGATCTCTGAGAGTTGTTTCATGGATCCGAAAGAGAGTACTTGGGTTCTCCCAATAACTAAAAAGTGTATCATGCCTGACTCTAACTGGGGTTCGCGGTGGTGGAGGAACCGGATCGGAAAAAGGTGGAATTCTAGTTGTAAGATATCTAAGGAAACCGTAGCTGGAATTGAGATCTCATTTAAAGAGAAAGATATCAAATATCTGGAGTTTCTTTTTGTATCCTATACGGATGATCCGATCCGCAAGGACCATGATTGGGAATTGTTTGATCGTCTTTCTCTGAGGAAGAAGCGAAACATAATCAACTTGAATTCGGGACAGCTATTCGAAATCTTAGTGAAACACTGGATTTGTTATCTCATGTCTGCTTTTCGTGAAAAAAGACCAATTGAAGTGGAGGGTTTCTTCAAACAACAAGGAGCTGAGTCAACTATTCAATCAAATGAGATTGAACATGTTTCCCATCTCTTCTCGAGAAACAAGTGGGGTATTTCTTTGCAAAATTGTGCTCAATTTCATATGTGGCAATTCCGCCAAGATATCTTCGTTAGTTGGGGGAAGAATCTGCACGAGTCGGATTTTTTGAGGAACGTATCGAGAGAGAGTTGGATTTGGTTAGACAATGTGTGGTTGGTAAGCAAGGATCGGTTTTTTAGCAAGGTACGGAATGTATCGTCAAATATTCAATATGATTCCACAAGATCCATTTTCGTTCAAGTAACGAATTCTAGCCAATTGAAAGGATCTTCTGATCAATCCAGAGACCCTTTCGATTCGATTAGTAATGAGGATTCAGAATATCACACATTGATCAATCAAAGAGAGATTCAACAACTAAAAGAAAGATCGATTCTTTGGGATCCTTCCTTTCTTCAAACGGAACGAACAGAGATAAAATCAGACCGATTCCCGAAATTCCTTTCTGGATATTCCTCAATGTCCCGGCTATTCACGGAACGTGAGAAGCAGATGAA